AGCTAGAATAGCCTAATAATGACCGAAAATCCCCCCCCCTTTCCCCCCCCCGGGACTTGCGGGGGGGTGTTTGGGCTATGTACGTCGTGCATACTTTTATGCGCCCCATACATTAGGTTTAAATGGTTCCGTACAATGTACTCTATCAATCAACTACCTTTGATACCTGGACTAAACCCATCAAATGCTAACGGACATGCTCCCCGTAACGGATTGCCCTGCCAACAACTATTACAGTGAATGCCCTCAAAGACCCAACATGCACTAACGGATAACCCAGACTAGACACCAGAACAAGGCCCCATCAAGATGAATGCTCTATAGACATACCCAGAAAACCAGCCGTTCCTATACATATCTCATGAAGCTTCGTACCAGATGGATTTATTGATCGTACACCTCACGTGAAATCAGCAATCCTTGCATATAATGTCCGATGTGACTAGCTTCAGGCCCATACGTTCCCCCTAAACCCCTCGCCCTCCTCACATTTTTGCGCCTCTGGTTCCTCGGTCAGGGCCATCAATTGGGTTCACTCACCTCTCCTTGCCCTTCAAAGTGGCATCTGTGGACTACTTCCACCATCCCAGCGCGTAATCGCGGCATCCTCCAGCTTTTTGGCGCCTCTGGTTCCTTTTATTTTTTCCGGGGTTACCTCACAGCTGGCCCTTCCCAGTGACTTCGGGGGTCCCACAATCTAAGCCTGGACACACCTGCGTTATCGTCCTATCCTATATCTCAGGAGTCCCTCAATGAGACGGTTGGCGTATATGGGGAATCATCTTGACACTGATGCACTTTGTCCGCATTCAGTTAATGCTCTCCTCCGCAGTCCTCATAAATGGTGATATTCGATGAATGCTCGACGGACATATCTCAAAAACAAAAACCGCCACACCCACCCCCCACCATGACCCCACCGATATATACATACGAATACATAATAACATCATTTAAATCTATTAGAGAAACTCCAGTAGTAAGAATAACACAAACCCCACGCAATCATTATTTTATCACAAACATTTACCCTAACTCCAGGCGACTCGCCCCGTCCACATAGCTTATCATCAAAGCATGGCACTGAAGCTGCCAAGACGGCACACAAACATGCTGCGGACAAAAGACTTAGTCCTAACCTTACAGTTAGTTTTTGCTAGACATATACATGCAAGTATCCGCGCCCCAGTGTAAATGCCCTCACACAGCCTGCCCCCCGCAGGCCTTAAGGAGTGGGCATCAGGCACACCCAAGCAGTAGCCCAAGACGCCTTGCTAAGCCACAGCCCCACGGGTATTCAGCAGTAGTTAACATTAAGCAATGAGTGCAAACTCGACTTAGTCATAGCAAATTTCATCCCCAAGGGTCAGTAAATCTTGTGCCAGCCACCGCGGTCATACAAGAGACCCAAATCAACTGTTCCACATGAAGCGGCGTAAAGAGTGGTAAAATGCCTATCCTACCTAACTAAGATCAAAATGCAACTAAGCTGTTGCAAGCACGAGATGCACCTAAACACACCATCAAGATGATCTTAGAAACTAGCGATTAATTTAAACCCATGAAAGCCAGGGCCCAAACTGGGATTAGATACCCCACAATGCCTGACCCTAAATCTTGATACTTATTATACCAAAGTATCCACCAGACAACTACGAGCACAAATGCTTAAAAATTCTAAGGACTTGGCGGTGCCCTAAACCCACCTAGAGGAGCCTGTTCTATAATTGATAATCCACGATCAAACCAACCGCCCCTTGCCAAGCACAGCCTACATACCGCCGTCTCCAGCCCACCTCAAATGAGAGCACAACAGTGGGCATAACAGCACCCCGCTAATAAGACAGGTCAAGGATAACAAATGGGCTACATTCCCTATGGGTAGGGCAACACGGAAAGAAGCATGAAACTGCTTTTAGAAGGAGGATTTAGCAGTAAAATGGGATAATAAAGCCCATTTTAAGCCGGCCCTAGGGCACGTACATACCGCCCGTCACCCTCCTCATAAGCCCCTATCCCCCATAAATAAATACTACCAACATGCCAAAGATGAGGTAAGTCGTAACAAGGTCAGTGTACCGGAAGGTGCACTTAGAATACCCAAGGCGTAGCTATAACCACAAAGCACTCAGCTTACACCTGAAAGATATCTGCTAAACTAGATCGCCTTGAAGCCTTCCTCTAGCTCAACCACTCAAACAGTGCAAAACTAAACAAACTCACTAAGCAGACCTAACTAAAACATTTTCTAGTCCTAGTATAGGCGATAGAAAAGACACTCAGACGCGATAGAGACCAGTACCGTAAGGGAAAGATGAAATAGCAGTGAAAACCAAAGCAAGAAACAGCAAAGACTAACCCTTGTACCTTTTGCATCATGATTTAGCAAGAACAACCAAGCAAAGTGAACTGAAGTTTGCCATCCCGAAACCCAAGCGAGCTACTTACGAGCAGCTATTAGAGCGAACCCGTCTCTGTTGCAAAAGAGTGGGACGACTTGTCAGTAGAGGTGAAAAGCCAACCGAGCTGGGTGATAGCTGGTTACCTGTGAAACGAATCTAAGTTCCCCCTTAATCCTCCCCCCCGGACACACCTAGAACCACAATGAGATGATTAAGAGCCATTTAATGGAGGTACAGCTCCATTAAAAAAGGATACAACCTTGACTAGCGGATAAATCTCCTCACCAACCTTACTGTGGGCCTTAAAGCAGCCATCAACAAAGAGTGCGTCAAAGCTCCTGCCCAAAAATACCAAGACAAGATGAATCCCTTACCACAAACAGGTCAACCTATGAATATAGGAGAATTAATGCTAAAATAAGTAACTTGGGGCCACATCCGCCCCTCTAACGGCGCAAGCTTACATGAAAACATTATTAACAGGCCGACATATACAAAAACTCCTACAAGACCTAGTATAGACCAACCCTGTTAACCCGACTCACGAGCGCCTATGAGAACGATTAAAATCTGCGAAAGGAACTCGGCAAAGCTACAAGGCCCGACTGTTTACCAAAAACATAGCTTCAGCAAATAAACAAGTATTGAAGTGATGCCTGCCCAGTGACCTAAGGTTAAACGGCCGCGGTATCCTAACCGGTGCAAAGGTAGCGCAATCAATTGTCCCATAAATCGAGACTTGTATGAATGGCTAAACGAGGTCTTAACTGTCTCTCGCAGATAATCAGTGAAATTGATCTCCCCGTGCAAAAGCAGGGATGTGAACATAAGACGAGAAGACCCTGTGGAACTTAAAAATCAACGGCCACCGCGAACCCAAAGTCAAACCCACCGGGATCACTGTCAAACGCAGAGCATGGCCGATATTTTTCGGTTGGGGCGACCTTGGAGAAAAGCAAACCCTCCAAAAACAAGACCACACCTCTTTACCTAGAGCCACCCCTCAAAGTGCTAATAGCGACCAGACCCAATATAATTGATTAATGGACCAAGCTACCCCAGGGATAACAGCGCAATCCCCCTCAAGAGCCCCTATCGACAGGGGGGTTTACGACCTCGATGTTGGATCAGGACATCCTAATGGTGCAGCCGCTATTAAGGGTTCGTTTGTTCAACGATTAACAGTCCTACGTGATCTGAGTTCAGACCGGAGCAATCCAGGTCGGTTTCTATCTATGAACTACTCTCCCCAGTACGAAAGGACCGGGAAAGTGAGGCCAATACCACAAGCACGCCTTCCCTCTAAGTAGTGAAACCAACTAAACTATGAAGAGGACTCCTCCCACCACCCCAATCCTAGAAAAGGACCAGCTAGAGTAGCAGAGCCCGGCAAATGCAAAAGGCTTAAGCCCTTTACCCAGAGGTTCAAGTCCTCTCCCTAGCTCCACATATGTCGCAGATAACAATAATAGGCTATCTCATTATATCCCTCCTGTACATTGTCCCAATCCTAATTGCTGTAGCCTTCCTAACTCTAGTGGAACGAAAAGTCCTAGGTTACATACAATCTCGCAAAGGCCCCAACGTCGTGGGGCCCTTTGGGCCTGCTCCAACCAATCGCACACGGAATCAAACTATTCACTTAACAGCCCATTCGACCCTCCACCTCCTCACCAACGCTCTTCATCATAATGCCTATACTAGCCTCCTCCTGCCCTCACCGCCTGGCGCCCCTTCCCCTTCCCTTTCCCTTAGTAACATAAACCTCCGAGTCCTATTCATAGTGGCCATGTCAAGCTTGGCCGTCTACTCAATCCTATGATCAGGCTGAGCCTCAAACTCAAAGTACGCACTAATCGGGGCCCTGCGGGCAGTTGCACAAACCATCTCATACGAAGTAACATTGGCACTCATCCTGCTGTCAGTAATCATATTCACTGGAAACTATACACTCAGCACCTTCGCCATCGCACAAGAACCCCTTTACCTCATCTTCTCCACATGGCCCCTGGCAATGATATGATACGTATCCACCCTAGCAGAGACAAACCGAGCCCCATTCGACCTAACAGAGGGTGAATCCGAGCTAGTCTCAGGGTTTAACGTTGAATACGCCGCAGGCCCCTTCGCCCTATTTTTCCTAGCCGAGTACGCCAATATCCTACTAATAAACACACTCACGGCTATCATCTTCTTAAACCCCAGCGCCCTAGGGCCCCCCCCAGAGCTATTTCCCATCATTCTAGCCACAAAAACCCTCCTACTGTCCTCCGGCTTCCTGTGGGTGCGAGCTTCCTACCCCCGATTCCGGTATGACCAGCTAATACACCTCCTATGAAAAAACTTCCTGCCCCTCACACTAGCCCTGTGCCTCTGACACACTAGCCTACCCATCTGCTATGCAGGCCTACCTCCTTCTATAAGGAAATGTGCCTGAACCCCAAAGGGTCACTATGATAAAGTGAACATAGAGGTACAACAGCCCTCTCATTTCCTATTGACCTTAGAAAAGTAGGACTCGAACCTACACGAGAGAAATCAAAACTCTCCATACTCCCCTTATATTATTTTCTAGTAGAGTCAGCTAATTAAGCTACCGGGCCCATACCCCGGAAATGATGGTTCAACCCCCTCCTCTACTAATGAACCCCCATGCAACCCCAATCCTAGCCCTCAGCCTCATGCTAGGCACAACAATCACAATCTCTAGCAACCACTGAGTCCTAGCCTGAACTGGCCTGGAAATTAACACACTAGCCATTATCCCCCTAATCTCTAAATCCCACCACCCACGAGCAGTAGAAGCCGCAACAAAGTACTTCCTAACGCAAGCAGCCGCCTCCGCCCTACTCCTATTCTCCAGCATAACCAACGCCTGAGCCACTGGCCAGTGAGACATCACACAACTTAACCACCCAACCTCATGCCTGCTACTAACAGCAGCAATCGCAATCAAACTAGGCCTAGTCCCATTCCACTTCTGATTCCCAGAAGTCCTGCAAGGGTCCCCCCTAATAACAGCCCTTCTGCTCTCAACCCTAATAAAGTTCCCCCCACTAACCCTCCTCCTAATGACGTCTAAATCACTCGACCCAACTATGCTAACCGCCATAGCCCTAGCTTCAGCGGCATTAGGAGGTTGAATGGGGCTGAACCAGACACAAACACGCAAAATCCTAGCATTCTCCTCCATCTCCCACCTAGGCTGAATCGCCATCATCTTAGTCTATAGCCCAAAGCTAGCACTACTTGCCTTCTACCTTTACACAATCATGACATCAGCTGTGTTCATGGCGCTCAATAAAATCAAAGCTCTCAACCTATCTATGGTCCTAACTTCATGAACAAAAACCCCAGTGCTAAATACCACCCTAATACTAGTACTTCTGTCTCTAGCAGGACTCCCCCCACTAACAGGGTTCATGCCAAAATGACTCATCGTCCAAGAGCTAACCAAACAAGAAATAACACCAGCGGCTATGGCAATTGCCATACTATCACTGCTCAGCCTATTCTTCTACCTACGCCTTGCGTACCACTCAACGATCACTCTCCCACCAAACTCCTCCACTACATTAAACAATGGTACACTAGCAAGCCCCCAAGCACGCCCACCGCAATCCTTGCCTCACTATCAATCATCTGCTCCCCCTCTCCCCCATAATCCACGCTATTGGTCTAGAAACTTAGGATAACGTCCCCAAACCGAAGGCCGTCAAAGCCTTAAATAAGAGTTAAACCCTCTTAGTTTCTGCATTAAGGCAAACAGGACATTAACCTGTATCTTCTGAATGCAAACCAGATGCTTTAATTAAGCTAAAGCCTCACTAGACAGATGGGCTTCGATCCCATAAAATTTTAGTTAACAGCTAAATGCCTTAAACGTGCTGGCTTCTGCCTAAGGCCCCGGCACACTCTTATGTGCATCAATGAGCTTGCAACTCAACATGAACTTCACTACAGGGCCGATAAGAAGAGGAGTTGAACCTCTGTAAAAAGGACTACAGCCTAACGCTTTAACACTCAGCCATCTTACCCGTGACCTTCATCAATCGATGACTATTCTCCACCAACCACAAAGACATCGGCACCCTATATCTTATCTTCGGAGCATGAGCTGGAATAATTGGCACAGCACTTAGCCTGCTAATCCGTGCAGAACTCGGCCAGCCAGGGACCCTCCTGGGAGATGACCAAATTTACAATGTAGTCGTCACCGCCCACGCTTTTGTAATAATCTTCTTCATAGTAATGCCCATCATAATCGGAGGGTTCGGCAACTGATTAGTCCCCCTAATGATCGGCGCCCCCGACATAGCATTCCCACGAATAAACAACATAAGCTTTTGACTCCTTCCCCCATCATTTCTTCTACTACTCGCTTCATCTACCGTAGAAGCTGGCGCCGGCACGGGCTGAACCGTGTACCCGCCCCTAGCAGGAAACCTAGCCCACGCCGGAGCCTCGGTAGACCTAGCTATCTTCTCACTCCACCTAGCTGGCATCTCCTCCATCCTCGGAGCTATTAACTTCATCACCACAGCTATCAACATAAAACCCCCCGCGCTCTCACAGTACCAAACCCCACTTTTCGTCTGATCCGTCCTAATCACCGCTATCCTACTCCTTCTATCGCTCCCCGTCCTCGCCGCTGGCATCACAATGCTACTGACCGACCGAAACCTAAACACCACATTCTTCGACCCCGCCGGAGGAGGAGACCCGATTCTGTACCAACACCTGTTCTGATTCTTCGGCCACCCAGAAGTTTACATCTTAATCCTCCCAGGGTTCGGGATTATCTCCCACGTAGTAACATACTACTCGGGCAAAAAAGAACCCTTCGGCTACATGGGGATAGTCTGAGCCATGCTATCCATTGGCTTCCTGGGATTTATCGTCTGAGCCCACCACATGTTCACTGTAGGAATAGACGTCGACACCCGAGCCTATTTTACCTCCGCCACCATAATCATCGCCATCCCTACCGGAATCAAAGTATTCAGCTGACTCGCCACCCTGCACGGGGGGACAATCAAATGAGACCCCCCAATACTCTGAGCCCTAGGATTTATCTTCCTATTCACCATTGGAGGGCTAACAGGAATTGTTCTTGCAAACTCCTCCCTAGACATCGCCCTGCATGACACGTACTATGTAGTGGCCCACTTCCACTACGTACTGTCCATAGGCGCTGTCTTTGCCATTCTAGCCGGATTCACCCACTGATTCCCCCTCTTCACCGGATTTACCTTACACCAAACATGAGCAAAGGCCCACTTCGGGGTAATGTTTACAGGAGTAAACCTGACATTTTTCCCCCAACACTTCCTAGGCCTAGCAGGAATGCCCCGACGATACTCGGACTACCCTGACGCCTACACACTATGAAACACCATTTCTTCTATCGGCTCCCTAATCTCAATAGTAGCCGTAATCATACTAATATTTATCATCTGAGAGGCCCTCTCAGCCAAACGAAAAGTCCTACAACCAGAACTAACCGCCACAAACATCGAATGAATCCATGGTTGCCCTCCCCCACACCACACTTTCGAGGAGCCAGCTTTTGTCCAAGTACAAGAGAGGAAGGAATCGAACCCTCATACACTGGTTTCAAGCCAACCGCATTAACCACTCATGCTTCTCTCTTATGAGACGTTAGTAAACCAATTACATAGCCTTGTCAAGACTAAATCACAGGTGAAAACCCCGTACATCTCACGTGGCCAATCACTCCCAACTAGGATTCCAAGACGCCTCATCCCCCATCATAGAAGAACTCGTTGAATTTCACGACCACGCTCTGATCGTTGCCCTGGCCATCTGCAGCCTGGTCCTATACCTTTTAGCCCACATACTAATGGAAAAACTATCATCAAATGCAGTAGACGCCCAAGAGGTGGAGCTAATCTGAACAATCCTACCTGCCATCGTCCTAGTACTCCTTGCCCTCCCATCCTTACAAATCCTGTACATAATGGACGAAATCGACGAACCAGACCTCACACTGAAAGCCATCGGCCACCAGTGATACTGAAGCTACGAATATACGGACTTCAAGGACCTCTCATTCGACTCTTACATAATCTCCACCACAAAACTACCAAACGGCTACTTCCAACTTTTAGAAGTCGACCACCGCGTAGTTGTACCCATAGAATCACCAATCCGCGTAATTATCACTGCCGGAGACGTACTACACTCGTGAGCAGTCCCAACACTCGGGGTCAAAACAGATGCAATCCCAGGCCAATTGAACCAAACCTCATTCATCACCACCCGACCCGGGATTTTCTACGGCCAGTGCTCAGAAATCTGCACAGCCAACCACAGCTACATGCCCATCGTAGTAGAATCTACCCCACTCCCACATTTTGAGGCCTGATCGTCCCTCCTAGCGTCATCCTAATCATTAAGAAGCTATGCAACAGCACTAGCCTTTTAAGCTAGCTAAAGAGGAATTACCCCCTCCTTAATGACATGCCTCAACTCAATTCCACACCATGATTCTCAATCATAGTCATAACCTGACTAACCCTCGCACTTCTAATCCAACCAAAACTACTGACCTTCACCACGACAAATCCCCAATCAAACAAACCATCACTCACTACTAAACCTACACCATGAGCCTGACCATGAACCTAAGCTTCTTTGACCAATTCTCACGCCCCCACCTACACAGCATCCCCCTAATCCTACTATCCCTGCTCTTCCCAGCTCTATATTCCCGTCACCAAGTAACCAATGAGTCAACAACCGACTGTCCACCATCCAATGTGACTCCTACACCTAATTACAAAACAACTGATAATCCCACTAAACAAAAATGGGCACAAATGAGCCCTAATACTGACATCACTAATAACCATACTTCTCACAATTTACCTTCTACGACTCCTCCCCATACACGTTCACCCCAACTACCCAACTATCCATTAGCATTGCCTTGGCCTTCCCCCTTTGACTCGCCACCCTGCTGACAGGGCTACGAAACAAGCCATCAGCCTCCCTCGCCCACTTACTACCCAGAGGGCACCCCAACACCCCTAATCCCCGCACTAATCTTGATTGAAACAACCAGCCTATTGATCCGACCACTAGCCCTGGGAGTCCGCCTCACAGCCAACCTTACAGCAGGGCACCTACTTATTCAACTCATCTCTACAGCCTCCGTTGCACTCGCACCCACCCTCCCCGCAGTATCAGCTCTGACAGCGATCATCCTACTGCTCCTTACCATTCTCGAGGTGGCAGTTGCCATAATCCAGGCCTACGTTTTCGTTCTCCTCCTAAGCCTATACCTACAGGAAAACATCTAATGGCACACCAAGCGCACTCCTACCACATAGTTGACCCCAGCCCCTGACCAATCTTCGGGGCAGCCGCCGCCCTATTTACAACCTCAGGGCTAGTCATATGATTTCACTATAACTCATTTATCCTACTAACCACCGGCCTTCTGTCAATGCTCCTAGTAATGTTCCAATGATGACGAGATATTATTCGAGAGAGCACCTTCCAAGGCCACCACACCCCCACAGTCCAAAAAGGCCTACGATACGGCATAATCCTCTTCATCACGTCCGAAGCATTCTTCTTCTTAGGGTTCTTCTGAGCATTCTTTCACTCAAGCCTAGCACCAACCCCGGAACTAGGCGGCCAATGACCCCCAACAGGCATCAAACCGCTCAACCCCATAGAGGTCCCACTGCTAAACACAGCCATCCTCCTGGCCTCAGGCGTAACCGTAACATGAGCCCACCACAGCATTACAGAAGGGAACCGAAAACACGCTATTCAAGCCCTAACCCTGACAATCCTCCTAGGGTTCTACTTCACAGCCCTACAGGCGATAGAATACCACGAAGCCCCATTCTCAATCGCCGACAGCGTCTATGGCGCTACCTTCTTCGTTGCCACCGGATTCCACGGCCTCCACGTAATCATTGGGTCTACCTTCCTAACTGTCTGCCTCCTCCGACTAATCAAATTCCACTTCACATCAAACCACCACTTTGGATTCGAAGCCGCAGCCTGATACTGACACTTCGTAGACGTTATCTGACTATTCCTCTACATAACCATTTATTGATGAGGATCTTGCTCTTCTAGTATACTAATTACAATTGACCTCCAATCTCTAGAATCTGGTGCAAGCCCAGAGAAGAGCAATGAACATACTCACATTCATACTCTCCCTCTCACTGATCCTAAGTGCCACCCTAACCGCACTAAACTTCTGACTCGCCCAAATAAGCCCCGACTCAGAGAAACTCTCGCCGTACGAGTGCGGATTCGACCCCCTCGGGTCCGCCCGCCTGCCATTCTCAATCCGATTCTTCCTCAGTAGCCATCCTATTCCTCCTTTTCGACCTACAAATTGCCCTTCTACTCCCCCTGCCATGGGCCATCCAACTACAATCACCCCTACTGACCCTCACCTGGGCTGCAACTATTCTACTCCTCCTGACACTCGGACTGGCCTACGAATGATCCCAAGGAGGCCTAGAATGGGCAGAATAGCAGAAAGTTGGTCTAACCCAAAGACGGCTGGTTTCGGCCCAGCAGACTACAGCCAACCCTGTAACTTTCTTATGTCGCCCCTACACCTGAGCTTCTACTCAGCCTTCGCCCTCAGCGGACTGGGACTGGCCTTCCACCGAACCCACCTGGTATCTGCCCTATTGTGTCTTGAGAGTATAATACTCTCAATATTCGTAGGCCTAACAATATGGCCCATCGAAAGCCAAACCCCCTCATTCACCACAGTACCCATCATCGTGCTAACCTTTTCGGCATGCGAGGCAAGCACTGGCCTAGCCATCCTAGTAGCCTCTACACGCACCCATGGCTCCGACCACCTGCACAACCTAAACCTTCTGCGATGCTAAAAATCATTCTACCAACAATCATACTCCTCCCAACAGCCCTACTATCCCCACCAAAATTCCTATGAACTAACACCACTTTGTACAGCCTACTAATCGCCGCCCTCAGCCTCCAATGACTAATTCCAACCTACTACCCCTATAAGTTTCTATCCAACTGGACAGGAATCAACCAGATCTCCTCCCCCCTACTAGTACTATCCTGCTGGCTACTCCCGCTCATAATCATAGCAAGCCAGAATCACCTCCAGCAAGAACCCCTACCACGAAAGCGGACCTTCATTTCAACCCTAATCATAGTCCAACCATTCATCCTCCTAGCCTTCGCCGCCACAGAACTAGCACTATTTTATATTGCATTCGAAGCCACACTCATCCCAACCCTGATCCTGATCACACGGTGGGGAAACCAACCCGAACGCCTCAGCGCCGGCACCTACCTACTATTTTACACACTAGTAAGCTCATTGCCCCTTCTAATCACAATCATACACCTACACGTAAAAATCGGCACCCTACACCTACCAACCCTAGAACTAATCCACCCAACCCTGTCCACCTCATGAACAAGCATCTTATCAGGACTCGCACTACTCATAGCATTCATAGTAAAAGCCCCACTATATGGCCTGCACCTTTGACTACCAAAAGCCCACGTAGAGGCCCCCATCGCAGGCTCAATGCTCCTCGCTGCCCTATTACTTAAACTGGGAGGCTACGGAATCATGCGAGTCACACTACTAATAGGACCCCTATCCAACCTTCTCCACTACCCCTTCCTGACCCTAGCCCTGTGAGGAGCCCTAATAACTAGCTCAATCTGTCTCCGCCAAACAGACCTAAAATCGCTAATCGCCTACTCGTCCGTTAGCCACATGGGACTAGTCGTCGCCGCAGGAATAATCCAAACCCCCTGATCATTTTCAGGGGCACTAATCCTAATAATCTCCCACGGACTCACCTCCTCCATACTATTCTGCCTGGCCAACACAAACTACGAGCGCACACACAGCCGAATCCTGCTACTCACGCGAGGCCTCCAGCCCCTACTACCGCTTATAGCCACCTGATGACTGTTAGCCAACTTAACAAACATGGCCCTCCCCCCAACAACAAACCTCATGGCAGAATTAACCATCATAATCACCCTATTCAACTGATCTACCCTGACAATTATCCTGACAGGAACTGCCACCCTACTAACTGCATCATATACCCTATTCATACTACTGATCACCCAACGAGGCCCAATCCCCTCCCACATCACATCCATACAAAACTCAACCACACGAGAGCACTTGCTCATGGCGCTCCACATTATCCCCATATCCCTCCTAATCCTCAAGCCCGAACTAATCTCCGGGGCCCCCTTATGCAAGCATAGTTTAAACCAAACATTAGATTGTGATCCTAAAAATAGAAGTTCAAATCTTCTTGCCTGCCGAGGGGGAGTTAAATCAACAAGAGCTGCTAATTCTTGCACCTGGGCTTTAAACCCCAGCCCCCTTACTTTTAAAGGATAACAGTAATCCACTGGTCTTAGGAACCACCAATCTTGGTGCAACTCCAAGTAAAAGTAGTGAACCCAACACTACTCATCAACTCCCTCGCACTGCTCACACTAACAATCCTCCTAATCCCGATTATCTTCCCACTTCTCCTCAAAAGCTTTAAAAACACCCCTCTCACCATCACTCGAACCGTTAAAACCGCATTCCTAACAAGCCTGGCCCCAACAACCGCATTCATCTACTTTGGACTAGACTCCATTACCTGTCATTGAGAATGAAAATTCATCATAAACTTTAAAATCCCACTGAGCCTAAAAATAGACCAGTATTCAATAACATTCCTCCCCATCGCCCTATTCGTAACATGGTCTATCCTACAATTCGCCATGTGGTACATAGCCTCCGAACCACACATGACAAAATTCTTCACCTACCTACTAACATTCCTAATTGCCATGTTACTTCTAACAACCGCAAACAACATGTTCCTCCTATTCATCGGCTGAGAAGGGGTAGGAATCATGTCCTTCCTACTCATCGGCTGATGGCATGGCCGAGCAGAAGCCAACACTGCCGCCCTACAGGCCGTAATCTACAACCGGATTGGAGATATCGGCCTAATCCTGAGCATGGCGTGACTAGCATCAACCTTCAATACCTGAGAAATCCAACAAGCCGTACATCCCCACCAAACCCCCATTCTCCCCCTTATGGGGCTCATCCTCGCAGCCGCAGGAAAGTCCGCACAATTTGGCCTGCACCCATGACTGCCCGCAGCAATAGAAGGCCCCACCCCCGTTTCAGCCCTACTACACTCCAGCACCATGGTGGTAGCCGGAATCTTTCTACTCATCCGCATACACCCACTGCTAGCCACCAACCAAACAGCCCTAACCACCTGCCTATGCCTGGGCGCCCTATCAACCTTATTCGCTGCCACCTGCGCCCTAACCCAAAACGATATCAAAAAAATCATCGCCTTCTCAACATCCAGCCAACTCGGGCTGATAATAGTAGCCATCGGACTAAACCTCCCACAGCTGGCATTCCTGCACATCTCAACCCACGCCTTCTTCAAAGCCATACTATTCCTATGCTCCGGGTCCATTATCCACAGCCTAAATGGAGAACAAGACATCCGAAAGATGGGCGGCCTGCAAAAAATGCTCCCAGTCACTACCTCCTGCCTGACTATCGGCAACCTGGCACTTATAGGAACCCCATTCCTAGCCGGATTTTACTCAAAGGACCTGATCATCGAAAGCCTAAACACGTCCTATCTTAATACCTGAGCCCTATCACTAACCCTCCTAGCCACAGCATTCACTGCAACCTACAGCATTCGCATAACCCTCCTAGTCCAAGCCGGACGGGCCCGCATTCCCCCGATAGTATCCATAAATGAAAACAACCCGCTAATCATTGCCCCCCTAACTCGGCTCGCCCTAGGCAGCATCACAGCAGGAATGTTAATCACCTCCTTCATCACACCGACCAAAACACCCCCAATAACCATGCCCCTAATCACCAAAACCGCCGCTATCCTGGTTACAGTTCTGGGAGTCGTCCTAGCCCTCGAGCTCTCAAACATAACACACGCTCTCACCCACCCCAAACCAAACCCCCTCATAAACTTTTCCTCCCTACTAGGATATTTCAACCCCCTGGTCCACCGGCTCTTCTCCAAAACCCTGCTAGAAAAAGGACAAGACATCGCCCTACACCTAATCGACCTCTCTTGGCTCAAAAAAATGGGGCCAGAGGGCCTCGCCGAACTACAAGTAGCTGCAAGCAAAGCCGCAACCCTAGCACACACAGGACTCATCAAAACCTACTTAGGATCCTTCGCCCTGTCCATCCTAGTAATAATCCTGACCTCACAGACCTCCTAATGGCCCCCAACATCCGCAAATCCCACCCCCTACTAAAAATGATCCACAACTCCTTAATTGACCTCCCCGCACCCTCTAACATCTCTGCCTGATGAAATTTCGGATCTCTGCTCGCCATTTGCCTAGCCACACAAATTCTAACAGGCCTCCTACTAGCCATGCACTACACTGCAGACACCTCCCTTGCCTTCTCCTCAGTGGCCAACACATGCCGAAACGTCCAGTATGGCTGACTCATCCGCAACCTACACGCCAACGGCGCCTCCTTCTTCTTCATCTGCATCTACCTGCACATCGGACGGGGCTTCTACTATGGCTCCTACCTGTACAAAGAAACCTGAAACACAGGAGTAATTCTCCTGCTCACTCTTATGGCAACCGCCTTCATAGGCTATGTCCTGCCATGAGGACAAATATCATTCTGAGGGGCCACCGTAATCACCAACCTGTTCTCGGCCCTCCCATACATCGGACAGACCCTAGTGGAATGAGCCTGAGGGGGATTCTCGTTAGACAACCCAACCCTAACCCGATTCTTCACCATCCACTTCCTACTACCCTTCCTAATTTCAGGAATTACCCTACTCCACTTAACCTTCCTACATGAATCAGGCTCAAACAACCCTCTAGGCATTGTGTCAGACTGCGACAAAATCCCGTTCCACCCCTACTTCTCCTTCAAAGACATCCTAGGATTTATCCTCATGCTCACCCCCCTAATAGCACTAGCCCTATTCTCCCCCAACCTTCTAGGAGACCCAGAAAACTTCACCCCAGCAAACCTGCTAGTAACCCCGCCCCACATCAAACCAGAGTGATATTTCCTATTTGCCTACGCCTTCCTACGCTCAATCCCAAACTTACTGGGAGGTGTCCTAGCATTAGCCGCCTCTGTGCTGATCCTATTCTTAATTCCCTTCCTTCACAAGTCAAAACAACGAACAATGACATTTCAGCCACTCTCCCAACTCCTATTCTGAACACTAGTAGCCAAGCTCCTCATCCTAACATGAGTAGGAAGCCAACTCGTTGAACACCCATTCATCATCATCGGGCAACTTGCATCAATTACCTACTTCACCATCCTCTTATTCCTCTTTCCCGCCGTAAGCGCCCTAGAAAACAAAATGCTTAACTGCTAAATACTCTAATAGTTTATAAAAAACATTGGTCTTGTAAACCAAAGACTGAAGACTCACCACTTCTTAGAGTATCCCCAAGCCTCAGAAAAAAAGGACTTAAACCTTTATCTCCAGCTCCCAAAGCTGGTATTTTACAATAAACTATTCTCTGACCGTAACCCCTAAAGTGCCCAAATAGCCCCCCGAGATAACCCCCGCACAAGCTCCAACACAACAAACAAAGTCAACAACAACCCTCAACCCGTGACCAAAAACATCCCAACCCCCCGTGAATAAAGCATAGCGACCCCACTAAAATCCAGCCGCACAGCAAACATTCCAACACTATCAACAGTAACAACCCCAAACCCCCAAGATCCAATAAACCCTCCCAGCACTAACCCTGCTAAAACCACCGCCACAAGCGCCGCCGCATACCCAATTACACGCCAGTCACCCCAAGCCTCAGGGAAAGGCTCTGTCGCTAAAGCCACAGAATAAACAAACACCACCAGCGTACCCCCTAAATACACCATAAACAGCACCAGGGCCACAAAGGAAACCTCGAGACTCAATAACCATCCACACCCTGTCACAGACGCCAAAACTAAACCAACAACCCCGTAATACGGCGAAGGATTTGATGCTACACCTAAAACACCCACTACAAAGCAGATCCCTAGAAAAAATACAAAATAAGTCATTATTCCTGCTCGGACACTACCCGAGACCTACGGCTCGAAAAGCCGTTATTGTTATTTTCAACTACAAGAAC